CTTGAATACCCGCTAAGGTAGAATACTCGTGTGGTATTTTATCAGATTTTGCACGTGTGATACATGTTCCTTCTATTTCTCCAAGTAAAGCTCTTCGCATCGCAATGCCTATTGTGTCAGCTTGACCTTTCATAAGTGGAGACAGAATAAAGCGTCCATAACAAAGACGCTTATTGTCTTCTTTTGATTCAACACACTTCCATTGTAGTGTACGAGTAGATACTGTTATTTTCTCTCGAACCATAAGAATATTTTATTATTTGATCAAATCATTGAATCATTTTTTTCTCTTGTTTACCTTGAAATATCTTAAATTTTTATTTCTACACACGTCGTTTTTTTGGAGGTCTACAGCCATTATGTGGCATAGGGGTTACATCCCGCACAAATGTTAATAGTATACCACTTCTGCGAATAGCGCGTAATGCCGCGTCTCTTCCGAGACCAGGTCCTTTTATCATGACTTCTGCTCGTTGCATACCTTGATCCACTACTGTACGAATAGCGTTTCCTGCTGCGGTTTGAGCAGCAAAGGGCGTCCCTCTTCTTGTACCCTTGAATCCACAAGCACCAGCGGAGGACCAAGAAACCACTCGACCCCGTACATCTGTAACAGTCACAATAGTATTATTGAAACTTGCTTGAACATGAATAACCCCCTTTGGTATTCTCCGTGTATTCTTACGTGACCCAACACGTCCATTCTTACGTGAACCAATTCTCGGTATAGCTTTTGCCATATTTTTTCATCTCATAAATATGAGTCAGAGATATATGGATATATCCATTTCGTGTCAAAATTTTACTTTTACATCGGGTGTTTTAACAAGTCTGATTATCCTTGTCTTTGTTTATGTCTTGGGTTAGAACAAATTACTATAATTCGTCCCCGCCTACGTATTAGTCGACATTTTTCACAAATTTTCCGAACAGAAGCTCGTATTTTCATATTTGGCATTCCTCATTTTAATTCTCAATATACTAAAAAAAAAAGGTTTATTTAAATTTTTCATCTCGAATCATATTCCCACGAAGGGCATGTTGAAGTTGATAAAAACACCTAATCTTTCGAATCCTTAGTGCGAAGTCGATAAATTATACGTCCTTTGGTTGAATCATAACGACTTACTTCAATTTTGACTCTATCGCCTGGCAGTATCCGTATAAAACTACGTCGGATCTTTCCTGAAACATAACCTAGAATCATATCTTGATTATCTAAGCGAATCCGGAACATACCGTTGGGAAGGGATTCAGTAATTAAACCTTCATGAATCCATTTTTGTTCTTTCATTCCAGGTAAAGCCTCCTTGAAGTATCAACTGATGGAGGAGGAACAATATTAGATAACCCGCCCCTTTTCTTTTTATTTTCACAAATCAGAAGTTTCGGGCCCAATTCGTATATTAGAAAGATTACCATATATAACACAAAACTTCTCCACCAATTCTTTCTAGTCGAGCCTCTCGGTCTGTCATTATACCTCTAGAAGTAGAAAGAATTACAATTCCCATCCCACCTAAAATTCTAGGAATTCGTTGGTAGTTTGAATAGATTCGGAGACCGGGCCGACTGATCCGTTTTAAATTTAAAAAATTTCTATAAGCCTTTTTACTATTCCTTCTATGCCGTAGGGTTAAAACCAAAAAAGCTTTTTTGGTTTCTTTATGTTTTCTCACGTTTTCGATAAACCCTTCTCGTAAAAGTATTTTAACAATATTTTCGGTGATATTAGTAGATGCTATTCGAACCACCCTTTTTCTATCCATATCAGCATTTCGTATAGAGGTTATTATGTCAGCAATAGTATCCCTACCCATGGTGAATTAAAATTTTTGGTGCTCCCCAATTTTGATATAATCAACGTGTTTTTCTTTTTTTTTTTTTTACTTTTTTATGAATTGAAATTCTTAAAGGCATATGCGTGAGACACAATCTCCTAAAAATGATGAATCTACTTATTAATCTTTTTTTTCACATATCTTAACTTAAAACATATGACGGTCTTATCTTATTTTATAAGACCTTACAATACCTCCGGAGCTAATGAAACTATTTTAGTAAAATTTAACTGTCTCAATTCCCGGGCAATTGCACCAAAAACTCGAGTTCCTTTGGGATTTCCTTCTTGGTCAACGACAACTGCAGCATTGTCATCATATCGTATTATCATACCGTTATCACGTTTGAGTTCTTTACAAGTACGTACAATTACAGCTCTGACCACCTCTGATCTTGATAGTGGCATATTTGGTACTGCTTCTTTGATCACAGCAACAATAACGTCACCGATATGAGCATATCGACGATTGCTAGCTCCTATGATTCGAATACACATCAATTCCCGAGCCCCGCTGTTATCCGCTACATTCAAAAGGGTCTGAGGTTGAATCATATCATTTTTAAAATCTATTCTTTCAATGCAAAGCAAAGAATGAAGAAAAAAAGAAATATTGTTTGTCCAAAGAAAGAAACCGGCACTTGTGATTGTTTTTTAACC